ATTCATAATTGCGAAAAATATTGGACGTATGTTGCTATTGCAACGTCCTGAATGGTCTGAGGATTTCCAGGAATTGAATCAAGAGATGCATGTTAAATGTACCTATAACGGTGTTCCATTATCCGAAACAGAATTTCCGAAAGATTGGTTCCTGGACGGTATTCAGATAAAAATCTTATTTCCTTTCCGTTTGAAACCTTGGCACAAATCGAACCTAGGATCCTCTGAGAAAAATCTAATGCAAAACAACAAAGAGGATTTTTGTTTTTTAACAGTTTCGGGAAGGGAAGCTGCACGTCCTTTTGGTTCGCCCCGAAAACAACCTTCCTTTTTTAAACCCATTTTAAAGGAACTCGAAAAAAAAATTCGACAATTACCGAAGCACTATTTTCGAGCTCGAATAGTTTTCAAAGGAAAAACTAAATTATTTCAACAAGTTTCAAAAGAAACAAACAATTGGGTTATCAAAAGTCTTATTTTTATAACAAGAATAATAAAAGAACTTTCAAAAGTAAATCCAATTCGATTATTGCGGTTAAAAGAAGTAGAAGTATATGAATCGAGTGAAATTAAAGAAGAAAAAGATTCCATAATCAGCAATCAGATAATTCACGAATCAGTTAATCAAATTACATCTCCGAGTTGGAAAAATTCTTCAGTGACAGAAAAAAAAATGAAGGATCTCACTGATAGAACAAGTACAATTCGAAATCAAGTAGAAAGAATCACAAAAGAGAAAAAAAAAGTAACTCCAAGAATCAATAATCTTAGTCCTAACAAAACAAGTTATAATGCTAAAAGATTCGAAAAATGGCAAATATTAAAAAGAAGAGCTGCTGGATTAATCGCAAAATTACCCCTGTTTTTCAAATCTTTCATTCAAAGAATATACACAGATATCTTTTTATCTATCATGAATATTCCCAGAATGAATACAGAACTTTCTCTTGAATCAACAAAAAAAAAATCCATTTCTAATAATGAAGAAGAAAAAATGAATAATGAAGAAGAAAAAATGAATAAAAAAAAGAAAAATCCAATTATTTCTACTATCAAAAAGGCACTTGATTATATTGGAAATAGTCAAATAATTTCACATCTTTTTTATGAATTATCCTGCGTGTCACAAGCATATGTATTTTACAAATTATCACACCAACTTAGTAACTCGTATAAATCTGTTCTTCAACATCAAGGAAGCCCTTTTTTTCTTAAGCCCGAAATAAAGGCTCCTTTTGAAACACAAGGAATGGGTCATTCGAGTTATGAAATGAATCACTGGAAAACCTGCTTAAGAGGGTTAAGAGGACGTTATCAATACGATTTATCCCAGATCAGATGGTCTAGATTAATACCAGAAAAATGGCGAAATAGAGTTCATCAGCGTCGTATAGCTAAAAATGAAAATTTTAGCAAATGTGACCATTTCAAAAAACAAAAACAATTTGAAGTGGATTCATTATCTAATCAAAAAGATAATTTTCAAAAATACTATAGATATGATCTTTTATCATATCAATTTCTTAATTATGAAAATAAAAGGGAATGCTGTTTTTATAGATCTCCGTTTCAAGGAAATACGAACCAAGAGATTTCTTATAAAACGGCTAAACTTTTTGATAGGCCGGGGAACGTCCCTATTAAGAATTTTCTAGGAAAGATTCTAGATATGGAAAAAACGACCGATACAAAATATTTGGATTGGAAAATTCTCCATTTTGATCTTAGAAAAAAACACGAAATTGAGTCCTGGATCATGATCGATACCAATAGGAATCAAAGGAAAAAAATGCGTACTAAGAATTCTGAAAAAATTCAGAAAAATGATCTTTTTTATCTTATGATTCCAGATATGATTCCAGAAATCAATCCACCAAATTCAAACGGATTTTTTGATTGGATGGGAATGAATGAAAAAATCCTAAAGGATCTCATATCGAATCGTTGGTTCTTCCCAGAATTTGTGTTCCTTTCTAATGCATATAAAACGAAACCTTGGGTTATACCAAGCAAATTACTTCTTTTAAATTTGAATAGAAATCAAAATAGTAGTAGTACTGAAAAGGAAAAGATCAATGACAAGGAAAAAGGAAGTTTTTTGATAGCATCGAATCATCGAAATCAAAAAGAAAAAGAATCCACAAGCCGAGGAGATCTTAAATCCGTTCTCCCACAACAAAAAGATATTAAAGAAAATTCTGAAAGATCAGGCATGAAAAAAGGGAAAAAGAAAAGAAAAAAAAGCAACACGGAAACAGAACTAGATTTATTCCTGAAACGTTATTTTCTTTTTCAATTGAAATTCGACGATACTTTGAATCAAAGAATGATCAATAATATCAGGATGTATTGTCTCCTGCTTAGACTGAGAGATCCAAGAAAAATTCTTCTAGCCTCGGTTGAAAGGAGACAACTGAATTTGGGTATCATGATGGTTCAGAATTTTACACAATTCATGAAAACAGAAGCATTTACTATAGAACCCATTCGTCTGTCTGGAAAAAAAGATGGACAATTTATTATGTATCAAACCATAGGTACTTCGTTGGTTCATAAGAGTAAGACTAAGATCAAACTGAAATACCAAGAGGGAAGATATGTTCTTAAGAACGATTTTGATGAAGGTATTTCACATATTTCACATAACAGAATAAGTAGAAATAGAGACAAAAATCATTTTGATTTACTTGTTCCTGAAAATATTTTATCGTTTAGACGTCGTAGAGAATTCAGAATTCAAATTTCTTTGAATTCAAAGAATAGAAATGATGTAGATAGAAATCCAGTATTTTGGAACGGAAAGAACGTAAAAAACAGCAGACAAGTTTCACATGACAATAACCATCTTGATAGAGAGAAAAATCAATTCAAATTAATGAAATTAAAGCACTTTCTTTGGCCTAATTATCGATTAGAAGATTTAGCTTGTATGAATCGTTATTGGTTTGATACCAATAATGGCAGTCGTTTCAGTATGTTAAGAATACATCTTTATCCACGATTGAAAATTCGTGGATAATACACTTTTTCTATCTATCCTATACCCTATATATAATATAGGGTATCTGAAATAGGATAGATAGAAAATATAGGGTATCTGAAAGCACACAAATACACAGATCACATGTCTTGTCTCACATTTCATTCTAGTATCCAATACGAAATTGGATAATGTCTCAATTAGATCTCGAAATGAATCAACAGAACCTTCTTCATTTTAGGTCTAAATTCTTCGATGCGAAAATGTACCAATCCTTTTCTATTCCTATCTAAAATTTGAAAGTGGATTGATTGATTTGAATTCAGAAAATTAGTAGTTCATAAAGAAATTCGGATTAGATTATTGTATATACCACATTCAAATTAATGGCATTATTATTACTGATCGGTAAAATCCATATCTGTAAAAAGGGAAAGGAGAATTTTTTTATGGTCAAAAATTCATTCATTTCGGTTATTTCTCAAAAAGAAAACAGAGGGTCTGTTGAATTTCAAGTATTCAGTTTCACCACTAAGATAAAGAGACTTACTTCACATTTGGAATTGCACAAAAAAGACTTTTCATCTCAGAGAGGTTTGCGAAAAATTTTGGGAAAACGTCAACGACTGCTAGCCTATTTGTCAAAAAAAAATAGAGGACGCTATATTGAATTAATTGATGAGTTGGATATTCGAGAGATAGAGATAAAAACTCCTTAATTTAATTTGAAGCGTGATACCATTTGAGCTCAGTCGTTTACATTTTGATGAACTTCTTTTTACTTTCAGGAATGCATGGAAGAATGACTCGAGAAAAACTTATGATTGGACCAACTACAAGAAAAGACTTCATGATAGTCAATATGGGCCCTCACCACCCATCAATGCATGGTGTTCTTCGACTGATTGTTACTCTCGATGGTGAAGATGTTATTGACTGTGAACCAATATTGGGTTATTTACATAGAGGGATGGAGAAAATTGCAGAAAATCGAACAATTATACAATATTTGCCTTATGTAACGCGTTGGGATTATTTAGCTACTATGTTCACAGAAGCAATAACCGTAAATGGACCCGAACAGCTAGGGAATATTCAAGTACCTAAAAGGGCTAGCTATCTCAGAGCTATTATGTTGGAGTTGAGTCGTATCGCTTCCCATTTGTTATGGCTTGGCCCTTTTATGGCAGATATTGGGGCACAGACCCCTTTCTTCTATATTTTTCGAGAACGAGAATTGATATATGACCTATTCGAAGCTGCTACCGGTATGCGTATGATGCATAATTATTTTCGTATCGGAGGAGTTGCTGCTGATCTACCTCATGGCTGGATAGATAAATGTTTGGATTTTTGTGATTATTTTTTAACCGGAGTTGCTGAATATCAAAAACTTATTACACGTAATCCCATTTTTTTAGAACGAGTTGAAGGCGTAGGCATTATTAGCGCAGAAGAAGCACTAAATTGGGGTTTATCAGGGCCAATGCTACGAGCTTCCGGAATACAATGGGATCTTCGTAAAGTTGATCGTTATGAGTGTTACGACGAATTTGATTGGGAGATTCAATGGCAAAAAGAAGGGGATTCATTAGCTCGGTATTTAGTACGAATCAGTGAAATGACAGAATCCATAAAAATTATCCAACAGGCTCTGGAAGGAATTCCAGGAGGACCCTATGAGAATTTGGAAATACGACGCTTTGATAGAATAAAAGACCCTGAGTGGAATGATTTTGACTATCGATTTATTAGTAAAAAACCTTCTCCAACTTTTGAATTGTCCAAGCAAGAACTTTATGTAAGAGTCGAAGCACCAAAAGGAGAATTGGGAATTTTTCTGATAGGAGATCAGAGTGTTTTTCCTTGGAGGTGGAAAATTCGACCACCGGGTTTTATCAACTTGCAAATTCTTCCTCAGTTAGTTAAAAGAATGAAATTGGCTGATATTATGACGATACTAGGTAGCATAGATATCATTATGGGAGAAGTTGATCGTTGAAATGATAATTGATACAAC